ATGAATTTTCAAAATATAAATAAATGGTCAACAAGATGGCTTTTTTCAACAAATCATAAAGATATTGGAACTTTATATTTAATTTTTAGTGCTTTTGCTGGTGTTGTTGGTACAACATTATCTCTTTTAATTCGAATGGAATTAGCACAACCAGGTAATCAAATTTTTATGGGAAATCATCAATTATATAATGTTGTTGTTACTGCACACGCTTTTATAATGGTTTTCTTTTTAGTTATGCCTGCTTTAATTGGTGGTTTTGGTAATTGGTTTGTACCTTTAATGATAGGTGCACCTGATATGGCTTTTCCACGTATGAATAATATAAGTTTTTGGTTATTACCTCCAGCTTTATTATTATTAGTTTCATCAGCTATTGTAGAATCTGGTGCGGGTACTGGTTGGACTGTTTATCCACCATTATCTAGTGTACAAGCACATTCAGGACCTTCAGTAGATTTAGCTATTTTTAGTTTACATTTAACAGGTATTTCTTCATTATTAGGAGCAATTAATTTTATTTCAACTATTTATAATATGAGAGCTCCTGGTTTAAGTTTCCACAGATTACCTTTATTTGTTTGGTCTGTATTAATTACAGCATTTTTATTATTATTAACCTTACCCGTATTAGCAGGTGCAATTACTATGTTGTTAACTGATAGAAATTTAAATACTTCTTTTTACGATCCTTCAGGTGGAGGTGATCCCGTATTATATCAACATTTATTTTGGTTTTTTGGTCATCCAGAAGTTTATATTTTAATTTTACCAGGATTTGGTATTATTAGTCAAGTTTCAGCAGCTTTTGCTAAAAAAAATGTATTTGGTTATTTAGGAATGGTTTATGCTATGTTATCTATAGGTTTATTAGGTTCAATTGTTTGGGCACATCATATGTTTACTGTTGGTTTAGACGTAGATACTAGAGCTTATTTTTCAGCAGCTACTATGATTATTGCAGTACCTACAGGTATTAAAATTTTTAGTTGGTTAGCTACTTTATGGGGTGGTTCTTTAAAATTTGAAACTCCCTTATTATTTACTTTAGGATTTATTTTATTATTTGTTATGGGTGGTGTAACTGGTGTAGCTATGTCAAATTCAGGTTTAGATATAGCAATACATGATACTTATTATATTGTAGGACATTTCCATTATGTTTTATCTATGGGTGCTGTTTTTGGTATATTTACTGGGTTTTATTTTTGGATTGGTAAAATTTCAGGACGTAGATATCCAGAAATATTAGGTCAAATTCATTTTTGGTTATTTTTTATAGGAGTAAATGTAACTTTTTTTCCAATGCATTTTTTAGGTTTAGCTGGTATGCCTAGAAGAATTCCGGATTTTCCTGATGCTATGAGTGGTTGGAATGCTGTAAGTAGCTTTGGTTCATATATTTCATTTTTTTCTGCTATATTTTTTTTCTATATTGTATATGTTACTTTAGTACATGGTAAAAAAATTGAAAATTAATTTAAAAAAAAAATTATTATAATTTTAGTATATTATTATTTTATACTAAAATTATAAATTTCTTATTTAAAGAGTTTAGATTATATATTTTTTATAAAAAATATATCTTTTAAGATAAGATATTTTAAATAAAAAAAAAATTGATAATACATTTTATGTTATTACAAGCTTCTAAATTTTTAGGTGCAGGTTTAGCTACTTTAGGATTAATTGGTGCTGGTATTGGTATCGGTAACGTTTTTGGTTCTTTAATTATAGGTATTTCAAGAAATCCTTCTTTACAACAAGAATTAATGAGAACTGCTATTTTAGGTTTCGCATTAACTGAAGCAATTGCTTTATTTTGTTTAATGATGGCTTTCTTAATTTTATTTGCTTTTTAATTAGTATTAAATTCTGTAATATAAATAAAATATATTATTATAAATATATTTTATTTATATTGTAGTATTATTTATATATATACTGCTGCGGAATATTTATATTAAAAAAAAAAAAATAATAATTTATTTTTTTGATATATTAAATATTTATATTTAATATTTATTTTTTATTTATGAAAATATTAAAAAAATTTAGTCAATATTTATTACAAATTTTACCTATAATAAATTATACTTTATATAAAAATGAATTATGTATTAATATTTCTACAAAGAAATTAATTCCTATTTTATTTTTTTTAAAAAATCATACAAATAGTCAATTTAAAATATTATCTGAAATTTGTACTGTAGATTATATTAATAAAGAAAAACGTTTTGAAATTATCTATAATTTACTAAGTATTAGGTTTAATAGTCGTTTAAAAGTAAAAATCTCAATTAATGAATTACAACCTGTAGATTCTATTATTCAAATATATAGAGCTGCTAATTGGTGTGAAAGAGAAGTTTGGGATATGTTTGGTATTTTTTTTATAAATCATCCAGATTTAAGAAGAATTTTAACTGATTACGGTTTTGAAGGACATCCATTACGAAAAGATTTCCCATTAAGTGGATTTCTTGAAGTTTTTTATAATGATTTAAAAAAAAGAGTAGTTTATGAACCTATTAATTTATCACAACAATATAGATTATTTGAATTTAATAATCCTTGGGATAAAAAAATAAATTCGTAATTTATTTTTAATTATTATTATTTTTGTTTTTAGGTTTATTTTTATTCTATAATATGCGATGGAATAAAAAATCATTATTTGCTGTTATAAATAATCATTTAATAGATTATCCTACCCCTATTAATTTAAATTATTTTTTTGGATTTGGTTCGTTAGCCGGTATTATGTTAGTAGTACAAATTTTAACAGGTATTTTTTTAGCAATGCATTATACACCACATATTGATTTAGCTTTTAATAGTGTTGAACATATTATGCGAGATGTAAATAACGGTTGGTTAATTAGGTATACACATGCTAATGGTGCTTCATTTTTTTTTATTGTAGTATATGTACATATTTTTAGAGGTTTATATTATGGTTCTTATATTACTCCAAGAGAAGCATTGTGGTGTTCAGGTGTAATAATTTTTATTTTAATGATGGCAACTGCTTTTATGGGTTATGTTTTACCTTGGGGACAAATGAGTTTTTGGGGTGCAACTGTTATTACTAATTTATTTTCAGCAATACCTTTAATAGGAAAAGATATTGTAGATTGGTTATGGGGTGGTTTTGCTGTTGATAATCCAACATTAAATCGTTTTTTTAGTTTACATTTTACTTTTCCTTTTGTTATAGTTGGTGCAGTATTAATACATTTAATTTTATTACATGAAGTTGGATCTAATAATCCATTAGGTATTACTTTAAAAACTGAAAATATACCTTTTTATCCTTATTTTTATACAAAAGATTTATTTGGTTTAATGGTTTTATTTTTAATATTTTTTATTTTTATATTTTATTATCCAAATACTTTAGGTCATCCAGATAATTATATTGAAGCTAACCCAATGAAAACACCTTTACATATTGTACCTGAATGGTATTTTTTACCTTTTTATACAATTTTAAGATCTATTCCTAATAAAATTGGTGGTGTTATTGCAATGTTTGGTTCTTTAATTATTTTATTAACTATACCTTTTACAAATTCATCAGAAATTAGAAGTACGGCTTTTAGACCTCTTTTTAAAGTTTGTTACTGGTTATTAGTTGTAGCTTTTTTATTATTAGGTTGGGTTGGACAATGTCCCGTTGAATATCCTTATACTGAAATCGGTGTTATAAGTATGATTTATTATTTTTTATTTTTTATAATAATTATACCTTTTTTAGGAAAATTTGAGGCATATTTAGTACGTTATAATACAAATAATAAATAATATTAAATATAATATTTAATATTATTTATTATTATATTTAATATTAAATCGGTGAGATTGGGTAAATATTCGTTAAAAAAATACTTGTACTATTTTTTGCTACTAAAATAATATTAGGTATTACACTCATTACTAGATATATGAGCCTACGTACACTTTGGATTAAAAATTTTAAAAAATTTGTATAAAATTATATTTTATTATCTGTTAAATTATTAAACTTAAATATTCTTATTTAATTTGGTATTAATTTCACGTGAAGTGGATAATTAGAAATTTTATTTAAGTATATCAATGCTTGCGATTCATATTTATTATTAAAATTATTATAGCTTTAATCACTACTATATAGTGTAAATAAATATGAACTTTCATTTATTACTATATTTAAATATATAGTTAAAAATAGTAATAAAATAAAAGATATACACTTTTATTAAAAATTTTATTAAACTTATAAATTAAATATAAAAATTTAAATTTATTGTTTATATATATATATTTTATAAAATAATAAAAAATAATTATTTTTTATTATTTAGTTATAAAATTATTAGTAAAATCATTAGCTAAAGTATTTAATTTTTTATCTAATTCTTTAGAAATTTCTTTTTTAGTTAAAATTTCTTCTAAAATATCTGAATGATTAGTTTTAATAAAGTTTAACCAATTAGTTTCAAAAATTGAAATTTTATCTACAGCAATTTTATCTAAAAAACCACGTACACCTAAATAAATAATTACAATTTGATCTTCAACAGATAAAGGTATATTTAAACCTTGTTTTAACATTTCAGTTAATCTAACTCCTCTATTTAATTGTTGTTGAGTTGTTGCATCTAAATCTGAACCAAATTGAGCAAAAGCTTGAACTTCTCTAAATTGTGCTAATTCTAATTTCATAGAACCTGCAATTTGTTTCATAGCTTTAATTTGAGCTGCAGAACCAACACGACTTACAGATAACCCAACACTAATTGCAGGTCTTTGCCCTTCATTAAATAATTCAGTTTCTAAGAAAATTTGTCCATCAGTAATAGAAATAACATTAGTTGGAATATATGCAGAAACATCACCAGCTTGAGTTTCAATAATTGGTAAAGCTGTTAAAGAACCACCACCAATTTTTCTATTCATTTTAGCTGCTCTTTCTAATAAACGTGAGTGTAAATAGAATACATCACCAGGATAAGCTTCTCTACCTGGAGGTCTTCTTAGTAATAAAGACATTTGTCTATAAGCTACAGCTTGTTTTGATAAATCATCATAAAAGATTACAGCATGTTTACCGTTATCTCTAAAATATTCACCTAAAGCACAACCTGTATAAGGGGCTAAATATTGTAATGGTGCTGAATCTGAAGCAGTAGCGGCAACAATAACAGAAAAAAACATTGCATTTTTTTCTTCTAAAGTTTTAGTTAATTCAGCAATAGTTGATCTTTTTTGACCTACACCTACATAAATACAATATAATTGATTATTTATATCTTTTTTTAAATGAGGTTCTCTTTGATTAATAATAGTATCAATAGCAATAGAAGTTTTACCTGTTTGTCTATCACCAATAATTAACTCCCTTTGTCCACGACCAATAGGAATTAAACTATCTACAGCTTTTAAACCAGTTTGTACAGGTTCTTTAACACTTTCTCTAGGCATAATACCTGGAGCTTTAACTTCAACTCTACTTTCTAATTTACTATTAATTTGACCTTTACCATCAATGGGTTGACCTAAAGCATCAACTACTCTACCTAATACTTCAGGACCTACAGGTACACTAACAATAGATCCAGTTCTTCTTACAAAATTACCTTCTTGAATTTCTCTATCATTACTAAAAACAACTACACCTACAACATCAGGTTCTAAATTTAAAGCCATTCCTTTAATATTACCATTATTAAATTCTACCATTTCACCAGCTTGAATTTGAGTTAAACCATAACATCTTGCAATACCATCACTCATTGAAAGAACAATTCCTGTTTCTTGTAAGCTTTTTTCATCTTTATATTTTTTAATATTTGATTCCAGTATATATGATAATTCAATAGCCATATAGGTTATTAAATTATCATATTTAAAAAATATATCAAATATATATTTTTTACCCTTTACGAGAATTGAACTCGTATCTTTGCCGTGAAAAGGCAATGTCCTAACCATTAGACTAAAAGGGCTTTTTATTAAACAAATTTTTTGTTTAATAAAAATAAGAAAAATCAATATGTATTAAAATTTTAGATACACTTTCATGCAAACAACTTTCAAAAATTTTAGGATATAAACCTAATAAGAAAATATTTGCAATTAATATTAAATGTATTAAAAATTCACGATATGTTAAATCGTAATAAATTTTTAAATAAATATTCTGAATATTACCATAACATATTCTGTTATAAAATAATAAAGAATAAATACCACCTAAAAACATTCCAATTGTTGCAAAAATAGCTGTTGTAGTATTATCTTCAAAAACTCCAGTTAATATCAGAATTTCACCAACAAAACTACTTGAACCTGGAATAGACATATTTGCTAATACATAAATAAATAATGCAATACAAAATAAAGGCATTGTATGTGCTAAACCACCATAATAATTAATAAAACGTGTATGATATCTATCATATAAACATCCAATTGAAAAAAATAAACCACTTGATACTAATCCATGACTAATCATTTGAATAATACTACCTTCTAAACCTTGTATTGTTAAAGAAAAAATACCTAAGATAATAAAATTCATATGAGCAACTGAAGCATAAGCAATAATACGTTTTAAATCTGTTTGTCGTATTGCTGTTAATGAAGCGTAAATAACAGAAATTAAACATAAGACTAAAATATATGGTGTAAAATATAAAGTAGCTTTAGGAAATAAAGGAACTAAAAATCTAATCATACCATATGATCCTAATTTTAATAAAATACCCGCTAATAATACAGACCCAGCTGTAGGAGCTTCAACATGTGCTTCAGGTAACCAAACATGAAAAGGCAACATTGGAACTTTAACAGCAAATGATAAAAAAAAAGCTAAAAAATATAATTTTTCATATGAAAAATTAAAATTACTATAATATAATATTTGATAATCCGTAGTACCTACAGTTAAAAATAAATGAATAATTGCTATAAACATAAATAATGAACCGGCTAAGGTATACATAAAAAATAAATAAGAAGCTTTAATTTTACGTTCTCTTGACCCCCAAATACCTATAATTAAAAACATAGGAATTAATACACTTTCAAAGAAAATATAAAAAATAAGTATATCTAATACACTAAATGAAATAATTAAACAAAATTCTAAAATAAAATATAAAATAAAATATTCTTTAATATTTTTGTTAATAATTTCATAACTGATTAACATACAAATTGGAATCAAAAATGTTGTTAAAATTATAAAAAATAATGAAATACCGTCAAGGCCTAAATAGAAATTAATATTAAATTGACTAATCCATTCTATTTTAAATAAATATTGAAAATTTGAAGTTGATTTGTCAAATAAAATCCATAAAGATAATGACATTAAAAAAATGAAAAAAGACATAAAAATACTAAAATTTTTTATAAATTTTTCATTTTTCGAAAAAGATAATATAATAACCGCAATTAATGGTAAAATAAGTAAAAAAGTTAATATAAACTTATTAAACATAAAAAATTTAATTAAATTAAAAAAAAAAGGGCGAAAAATGGGACTTGAACCCATAACACTTAGACCCACAATCTAACACTCTACCTTTAAGTTATAATCGCCTTTTTTAAATTTTTCTTAAATAATATATAAAATTTAAAAAAGGTTGAACAAGTAAATTATTTAATGGTGGATAATTTTGAGATAAAATTTGTTTTATTTTTAAATTAGAATAAATATCATTTTGAATATTTAAATAAATTAATTTAAATTTTTTTAATTTTTTTAATTTTTCAATTAAATTTAAATTATTATTTCCATAAATTATTAAAATGGAACCTTGTCCTTTTAGTTGTGAAAAAATATAAGTAGTTAAATTTTGATTTAATATTAAAGATTTATAATTTAATTTTTTAATACTTTTTTTTAAAGATATTATTTCGTTAATATTTAAATCATTGTAACGAAATATATATATATATTTATATGTTTGTTTTATTTTTTGTAATTGATTTATTTTAAATTTTTTAAAAAATTTTTTTTTTTGTATAATCATATTTTAAGTTTTTATTTTACAACTTAATAATTAGTTTTATTTTTAAAATTGATAAACATTTATATTTATTATAAATAGATTTTAGTTTAATTAACGATCAATTTCACCAAAAACAACATCTAATGTACCAATAATTGTAACTACATCAGCAATCATATGATTTTTAGCTATAAAATCTAAAGCTTGTAAATGTAAAAACCCTGGTGATTTTATTTTACATCTATAAGGTTTATTAGTCCCATCAGATACTAAATAAACACCATATTCACCTTTAGGTGCTTCAATAACTGTATAAGTTTCACCACTATTTACATTAATATTTTCAGAATAGTATTTAAAATGGTGAATTAAAGATTCCATTGAATTTTTAATTTCTATTCTACTAGGATTTGTAATTTTTTTATCATCTAATTTTATAGGACCTGTAGGAATTTTATTAAGTACTTGAAAAATAATTCTAATAGATTGACGCATTTCTTCTATTCTAATTAAATAACGATCATAACAATCCCCATTAGTACCTACAGGTATATCAAAATCTAATTGATCATAAACTTCATAGGGTTGTGTTTTACGTAAATCCCATGAAATACCAGACCCACGTAACATTACACCACTAAATCCCCAATCTAAAGCATCTTTTGAAGAAACAACACCGATGTCAACTAATCTTTGTTTCCAAATTCTATTATTTGTTAACATTTCTTCAATTTCATCTAAACGAGTATTAAATTGTTCACAGAAAATATAAATATCATTTAATAAACCTTTAGGTAAATCTTGATTAACACCCCCAGGTCGGAAATATGCCGCATGCATACGTGCACCAGAAACTCTTTCATAAAATTCCATTAATTTTTCACGTTCTTCAAAACCCCAAAAATATGGTGTCATAGCTCCAACATCTAAAGCATGACAACACACAGCTAATAAATGGTTTAAAATACGTGTTATTTCAGAAAATAAAACTCTAATATATTGTGCTCTTAAAGGTATATCACAATTTAATAATTTTTCAATTGCTAAAACATACGCATGTTCTTGACACATCATTGATACATAATCTAATCTATCAAAATATGGTAAAGCTTGTAAATAATTTTTATATTCAATTAATTTTTCAGTACCACGGTGTAATAAACCTATGTGAGAATCTGCTTTTTGAACTACTTCTCCATTTAATTCTAAAATTAAACGTAAAACACCGTGAGCTGCTGGGTGTTGTGGACCAAAATTTATCGAAAAATTTTTAATTTTTTTTAAAGACATTATACATAATTTTTTTTAATAAAAAAAAAATTATATTTATAAAATAATTTTTTTATAAATATATAGCATATATAGTAAGTAAATATTTTTAAAATATTTATTTCTTTTATAATTTTACTATGATTTTTCAAGAAATTTTTAATAATAATTTTGAAATTATTATACCTGAATTTTTTTTAACAACTATTTTATTAATTTTATTATTATTTGGAGTTTTTTATAAAAAAAATCAAAATACTCAAAAAATTTTGATTATTAAAAATATTACTACTATAATAATATATTTATTATTAATTCTTTTAATTTTAACATCAAATATAACAAATATTTCAAATAATATATTAAATGGTGTATTAGTTATTAATAATTTTACACAATTTATTAAAATAATTTTAATTTTATCAACAATAATTTGTTTTTTAATTCAACAAAAATATTTAATACATCAAAAAATAAATACATATGAAATAAATATATTAATGTTAATATCATTATTAGGTTTAATGCTATTAGTATCTGCTAATCATTTTATTACTTTATATTTAGCAATTGAATTGCAAAGTTTAAGTTTTTATATATTAACTTCAACTCAAAAAAAATCTATATTATCAATTGAAGCAGGCTTGAAATATTTTATTTTAGGATCAATTGCCTCAGGTTTTATTTTATTTGGTTCTTCAATAATTTATGCTATAACAGGTTCTTTAAATTTTAATAATATTTTTTTAATATTATCAAATATTAATTTTTTAGATAATATTAATTTATTAATAAGTATTTCTTATGGATTAATTTTTATTTTTGTTGGTATCTTATTTAAAATAGGTGCATCGCCTTTTCATTTTTGGTTACCTGATGTATATGAAGGAGCCCCTAATAATATTTCTAGTTTTTTTGCTATTGTACCAAAAATCGCTTTTATTGGGATTTTAATTCGTTTATTTTTTGAAATTTTTTATAATATTTCATATTTTTTTGAAATTTTTTTTTATATAATTGCATTCTTATCTATGTTAATTGGAGCATTATCTGCATTACAACAAAATAAAATTAAAAGATTATTAGCTTATAGTTCAATAAGTCATGTTGGTTTTATTTTAATAGGATTTACTTCAAATATGTTAAATAATATACCTTTTATTTTATTATATGTTATAATTTATATTATAACAAGTATTAATTTATGGACATCTTATTTATCTTTAAATATAAATCATAAACCTATTAAATATTTAACAGATTTATCAAATATTTATACTATAAATAAATTAATTGCTATTATTATTATTTTAAATATTTTTTCATTAGCAGGTATACCACCATTAGCAGGATTTTTTTCAAAATTATTTATATTTTTTTCTGCTATTAAAAATAATTATTTTAGTTTAGTTTTTTTTGGTATTATTATTAGTGTATTAAGTTCTTTTTATTATTTAAAAATAATTAAAATTATTTTTTTTGAAAAAATATTAAGAAAAATATATATTTCACAAATAGATAAAATACAAAGTATTATTTTATTAATTAGTACTCAATTTATTTTATTTTTATTTGTTTTTCCAAATATTATATTAGTAAATTTAAATAAAATTTATTTATATTTATTAATATAATATTTAGTCTGGATAGCTCAGTTGGTTAGAGTAAAAGACTGAAAATCTTTGTGTCGGTGGTTCAAATCCACCTCCAGACAATTTTTATTATTAAAAATATGTATCTTTTAAGAATAACTTTTAAATCATTTCAAAAAATTAATCAACTTAAACAAAATTTATTAAAATTAAAAAAAATTAATAAATTAAAAAATATTCAAATATCCGGGATATTTAAAACAAAAAATAAAAATAAAATTTTTACTTTACTAAGATCACCTCATGTTAATAAAAAATCACGTGAACATTTTATTTATAAAAGTTTTATACCAAAAATTGATATAAAATTTAATAATATTTTTCAATTATTAAATTTTATAATTTTAATAAAAAAAAATTTATCAGAAAATTTATTAATGAATATTAAAATTATTAAAAAACAAAAATAAAATTATGCTTATAGCTTAATTGGATAAAGCGTTAGATTGCGGATCTATAAAATGAAAGTTCGAATCTTTCTAAGCATATATTTGCTTTATTTTGAAGTATAGCCAAGTGGTAAGGCCTCCGTTTTTGGTACGGAAAATCAAAGGTTCGAATCCTTTTACTTCAAAAGGGCCTATAACTCAGTTGGTTAGAGTATACGCCTGATAAGTGTAAAGTCAGTAGTTCAAATCTACTTAGGCCCATATAGAATAATTAGCTCAATTGGTAGAGTATTTCGTTTACACCGAAAATGTTAGCGGTTCGAGTCCGTTATTATTCAAAAATTAAATAATATTTTTTAAATATGTCAACAATTAATCAATTATTTTTTAAAAAACAAAAACGTTTAGAAAAAAAAAAAAGAAATAAAAGTCCAGCTTTAAAACAATGTCCACAACGTAAAGGTATTTGTTTAAAAGTTTATAATACAACACCTAAAAAACCGAATTCAGCTATGCGTAAAGTAGCCAAAGTTCATTTATCTAGTAGATATACAATAATTACTTATATACCTGGTATTGGACATACTTTACAAGAACATTCAATTGTATTAGTCCGTGGAGGTCGTGTTAAAGATTTACCTGGAGTAAAATATCACGTAATTCGTGGTAAATATGATTTATTAGGAATTTATTCTCGAAAAACATCAAGATCAAAATATGGAACTAAAATACGAAGAGTATAAAATAAAAAAATTATTTATAAATATGTTATTAAAAAAAGGAAAAAAAACTTGTTCAGAAAACATATTTAAAAATATTTTAATTAATTTAAAAAAAACTACAAAACAAAAACCTAATTTTATTTTATTTAAATCAATTGATAATTTATTACCTAAATTAAAAGCAATTAGTATTCCAAATAAAAAAAGAAGTAAAAAAAATAAAAAAAAAGATAGATATTTTTTAATGCTTTTAAATGAAGATAAACAAATTAAAAAATCTATATCATGGTTACTTTTAAATGCAAATTTAAAAAATATAATAAATGAAATAATTCAAACTTCAAAAAATAAAAGTAAAACTATTAATACAAAAAAACAATATTATAAAAATATTAAAAAATTGAAATTTAATCTTATTTTTGATTAATTTATCGTATTTAAATAAAATATTTATTTTCTTTAAAATTAAAAAAGAATTATTTATCATTAAATAAACAATTGTTACTATTTATTTAAACTTTATGGAAAATTATTATTATATTAATAAAAAAAATTTACAAATTGAAACAACAACTAATGATTCTAATATCGATAAATTAAAAAATGATTTAACATTTTTAAAAAAAATCACAAAACACACACAAAATACACAAAACCATCCTTATCATTTAGTAGATCCAAGTCCATGGCCTTTTGTAATATCATTTGGACTTTTTTTTTTAACTTTTGGAGGTGCTATGTATTTTCACGGTTATATTGGAAGTACTCTTTTAACTTTAACTGGATTATTAATGGTTATTTTAACAATGTATACTTGGTTTCGTGATATTGTTAGAGAAGCAGTATATGAAGGTCAACATACTAAACAAGTTCAATTAGGTTTACGAAATGGTATGCTTTTATTTATTTTTAGTGAATTATTATTTTTTGTTAGCTTTTTTTGGGCTTTTTTTCATTCAGCTTTAGCACCAACTCCTGAAATTGGTTCATTATGGCCACCTTTAGGTATTGAAACAGTAAATGCTTGGGGTATACCTTTATTAAATACAATAATTTTATTATCATCTGGAGCAACAATTACCTGGGCACACCATTCAATAGTTTTTGGTGATAGAGAAAATTCTATTTTAAGTTTAATTATTACAATTTTATTAGCTTTCTTTTTTACTTTAATCCAAGCTTATGAATATATTGAAAGTACTTTTTCTATTTCTGATAGTATTTATGGTACAACTTTTTACTTATTAACAGGTTTTCATGGTATTCATGTTGTTGTAGGTACTATTTTTATAATAGTAAGTACAATTAGATTAATTAATCATCATTTTACAAAACAACACCATTTTGGTTTTGAAGCTGCTGCATGGTATTGGCATTTTGTTGATGTTGTTTGGTTATTTTTATTTGTAACTGTTTATTGGTGGGGTGGTAATTAATTTAATTAATAAATTAGATAAATAATTTTTATGTTTAGTCCTTTAGAACAATTTGAAATTTTACCTATTTTTCAAATACCTTTTATATTTACTAATGCTTCTTTAATTTTAGTAATAGGTATAGTTTATTTATATATTTTTACATGTATAAAAACTAAATTTATTCCAACACGTTTTCAGCAAATTTTTGAAATGATTTTTAATGTTACTATAGAATTAACTTATTCTAGTATAGGAAAAGCAGGTAAACATTTTGTTTCATTAATTTTTGTTGTTTTTTTTTTTATTTTATTATGTAATTTAATTGGTATGGTTCCTTATAGTTTTACAGTAACTAGTCATTTAATTATAACTTTTACTTTAGCTTTAACTATTTATTTAGGTTTTAATTTAATTGGAATTAAAAAACATAAATTAAATTTTTTAAATTTATTATTACCTAGTGGTGCAAGTATTGCATTAGTTCCTATTTTAGTACCTATTGAATTAGTTTCATATATTTTCCGTGTAATTAGTTTACCTGTACGATTATTTGCAAATATGATGGCAGGACATACTTTATTAAAAGTAATTGCAGGTTTTGCTTGGACTATGTTAAATGTAAATAGTTTTATTTTTATCGCCCATTTTATTCCTTTAATAATTATTGTATTATTAGTTGGTTTAGAAATAGCTGTAGCTTTAATCCAAGCTTATGTATTTACTATTTTAACATGTATGTATATAAATGATGCTTTAAATTTACACTAATAAAAAAATAATATCCTTATAAAGGAAAAGTAGCTCAGTTGGTTAGAGTGGTAGCTTGTCACGCTATAGGTCGCGGGTTCAAGTCCCGTTTTTTCCGTATAATTATATTATATTTAAAAATTTTTTATAAATATGTTATTAAATTATTCAAATATTTTTATATTTTTAATATTAAGTTTATTTTTATCAATATTAATTTTCATTTTATCTTTTGGTTTAATTAAACAAAAAGATGATTTAGAAAAGTTAACAGCCTATGAATGTGGATTTAATCCTTATGATGATGCTAGAAAAGTTTTTGATGTAAAATTTTATTTAGTAGCTATTCTTTTTATTATTTTTGATTTGGAAGCTGTTTTTGTTTTTCCTTGGGTTTTAACTTTAAGTTCAAATTTTTCATGGGGATTTTGGACAATGATTGAATTTTTAGTTGAATTAGTTATAGGTTTTATTTATATTTGGTGTAGTGATGCTTTAGAATGGTAAAATTATTTTAAAAAAGTCTAAATAAAATTTATTGTTATTAATTAATTTTTTATTATTTTCAATAAAAAATTTTATATATTATTAAATTATAATTATAATTTAATAAAAAATACGTATATATATAACCGTATAAAAATAAAACTATTTACAACCTCTTGGACTCGAACCAAGATTTTAAAGCTTAGAAGGCTAATACTCTACCAATTAAGTTAAGGTTGTGTTTAGTTTTTTTTTTTAAACAATTTTATGAGAATGTATATTAAAAATAGCTTTTAATGAATTTCTTGAAAGTTGTTTATAAATATTTTGTTTAAAATTTTTTTTTTTTTCTTTTTTAGTTAAAGTTACTGCACCTATTAAAGCTATTAATAATATAATACCTGCTGCTAAAAAAAAAAAAGCATAATAACTGTATAAAATTTGTCCAATTGTTTCAATATTTGTTATTATATCTAATTGATTTATAAAATTCTTTAAAAAAGGTTTTACATCAACAAATATTTCAAAAGTCCCTTTCATACTATCTTTAAAAAAAAATAAAGTATTTACTTCTTGGTTAAAAAAAGAATTATTTACTATATGGTAATACGATGTAAAGACTTTACTAAACATTATAAATGTTTCTAAAAAAAAAATAAAACTAATTAAAAAAATAATTGGTAAATAACCAAAATTATTATTTTTTTTATTTTTATCAATTAAAACATTAATATCTAACATCATAATTACAAATAAAAATAACACAGTAATTGCTCCCACATATATAATAATTAACATTATAGATAAAAATTCAACTTCTGAAATTAATAATAATCCCGTTGAATTTGTAAAAACTAATATTAAAAAAAATGCAGAATATATTGTATTTGTAGAATATATTACAAAAATAGCTGAAGTTAAAGCTATAGTTGAAAAAGTATAAAAAAAAATTGTTTCAAAATCCATAATATTTATTTATAAATTATATAATTTTATATTATATCTTAAAAGATATATTTTATTATTTTTATTTAATTAATAAAAAAATAAATAAAAATAATAAAATAGTAATTAAATTAAAATAATAAATAATAGAAAAAAAGATAATATTAATTAAAAAAATAGTACCAATTAATATTAATAACGAGTAATGATAAAGATAACCTGTTTGTAATAAAATTATTCTTTGACTTAAAAAAGTAAAAATTGTTGTTAAACCGTAAGGACCACAAATTTCAATTAAACCTTTATCAATCATCTTATATGTAACGTTATAACCAATTTGTAATATATATTGATTAATAAATTCATAATAAATTTTATCAAAATACCATTTTCTATTTAAAAAATTATAAAAATAAAGACCATATTCTGAAATTTTTAAATTATATAAAAATTTAAATTTAAAAAAGTATAAATAAAAAGCACCAAATAATCCACAAAAACTTAAAATAACTGGTAATAATTTAAAAAAAGTTGGTAAAAATTCAGCATCAATCATTTGATTATTTAATGGATTTATATAAATAGAATTATTCCAAAAATTTGAACCTAAACCTACAAACATATCTTTAGAAATATAACCTATAAAAATACTACCAAAAGCTAATAAACCTAAAGGAATACCCATTTCTAATGGAACATCGTGAGCATTTTTAATAATATTTTTATAAGCATTTGTTTCAGTTAAAAAAGCAAAAAATAATAAACGGGTTGAATAAAAAGCTGTAAAAAAGGCACCAATAGTACCTAACCAATAAGCAAAATGTCCTGTTTCACTAAAACTTGCAAAAGCTACTTCTAAAATTAAATCTTTAGAATAAAATCCTGTTAAAAAAGGAAAACCCATTAAAGATAATGAACCTATTAAAAACATTATATAAGTAAAAGGTAAAATACGTCTTAAACCCCCCATTTTTCTAATATCTTGTTCATCACCCATTGCATGAATTACTGCACCTGAACATAAAAATAATAACGCTTTAAAATATGCATGATTTGATAAATGGAAAATAGCTAAAGGATAATTAGATAATCCACAAGCAAAAAACATATAACCTAATTGACTACAAGTTGAATAAGCTACTATTTTTTTAAAATCATTTTGAACTAATCCTACAGTACTTGCAAAAAAAGCTGTTGAAGCTCCGATAACTGTAATAACCTTTAAAGAAAATATTGAATATTCAAACATAGGTGAACATCGTGCTGTTAAATATACCCCAGCTGTTACCATTGTAGCAGCATGAATTAATGCGGAAACAGGTGTGGGTCCTTCCATTGCATCCGGTAACCATAAATGTAAAAAAATTTGTGCTGATTTACCCATTGCACCTATAAAAATTAAAATACAAGCTACATCAACAATACTTAATATATAATTAAAAAAAATAAATTTAAAATCTTTTACAATAGAAATAGCCGCAAAAGTACTAAAATATTCAATTGTTCTAATATTATAAAAAATAGTTAATACACCTAATAATAAAATTAAATCACTAATTCTATTAACTAACATAGCTTTAATAGCTGCTTTATTTGCTTGTAAACGTGTAAACCAAAAATTAATTAATAAATATGAACAAAAACCAACACCTTCCCATCCAACAAACATTTGTATAAAATTATCACCTGTTACTAATATAATCATAAAAAAAGTAAATAATGATAAATATGACATAAATCTTGATAAATGGGGATCATGTGCCATATATTGTGAAGAATATAAATGAACTAATGTTGAAATACTTGTTACAACAACAAGCATAATCATTGTTAAACTATCAAATAAAAAACACCAATTACAATTAAATAAACCACTACTAATCCAATTTGAAATATAAATAATATATTCATATTCATTTGTAATTGAATTATAAATAATAATTAATGAAAAAAGACAACTTAAAAAAGTTGTTAAGGTAGTTATAAATACTGAACCTTTACGGCCAATATAAAAACCAAATAATCCAGCCGATACTGAACCTAAAAAAGGTAAAAAAATTAAAGTTAATAATAACATAATAGGATAAAATATTGTTAAAGTATTTTTTTTTTATATAAAAACACTTCATCTTAAAGAATAAAAAATTATTAAAAAGATCAATTCCTTATTTATTTTAGGTATATTTCCGGAAAATTTTTAATTGAAAATTTAATAAATTTCTTTTATTAATCTTTTATTTGTACTATAAATAATTGATAAATTTTATGTATAAAATACTGTTTTCTCTGAAGTTAAATAATCTTATCTAAATTTATTATTTATTATATAATACTTTAAAAATTAAATCTTGTAATTTTTAAATATCTTTTTGAACAAGGTATATGTAATATTTCTATCTATAATAATATTATCCTTATAACAATAAAAGCGTTTTCTTATCTAACTGGAAAGTTATGCGGTAGTATTGATAAAAACGTTTATATATTTTTTATACTTAAGAATAATTAATAAATATATTCTATTTTTTCTTATAAGAATATATAAAATATTATTATAATATAAAATATTTTTTATATTATAATGATAATAAATTAATTTTGTAAATAGAAATATCTCCAAATAATTTAAAGAAGACAATCATAATAGCTAAACCTATAGCAGACTCTGCAGCGGCTACGGTTAAAATTAATAATGAAAAAACTTGTCCTATTATATCATCAATTAAAACTGCAAAATAAATAAAATTCAAATTTATTGATAATAATAATAATTCAATAGACATTAAAATAATTATAATATTTTGTCTATTTAAAATTATACCAAATAATCCAAGACAAAATAAAAAAAAAGTAAAAATAAAATGATTTAAAATACTCATAATTAAATTAACCAATTAAAACTTATTAAAATACTTGCAGTATATAAAAACCAACTTAAGGTAAAAGGTAAAAAAATTTTCCAACCTAAACGCATTAATTGATCATAACGATATCGAGGTAAAACTGCTCGTGCAACTACAAATAAAACAACAAAAAAACAAACTTTAATACTAAACCAAAAAGATCCTGGTAAGAAATTTATAAATTTAATACTAAATGGAAAAGGAGCTAACCAACCACCTAAGAATAGTATAGTAGTTAAACTACTCATTAATAACATATTTGCATATTCACCTAAAAAAAATAAGGCAAAACCCATTGCAGAATATTCTACATTATAACCAGAAACTAATTCAGCCTCAGCTTCAGGTAAATCAAAAGGGTGTCTATTTGTTTCTGCTAAACATGATATAAAAAAAATTAAAAATATAGGAAAAAGAGGGAAACAGTACCAAACAGTTTTTTGTGCTAAAACTATAGAAATTAAATTTAAAGATTTAGCACAAACAATTACTGAAAGAATTGAAAATCCAATTGTCAATTCATATGAAATCATTTGAGCAGTTGATCTTAGTGCACCTAAAAATGAATATTTTGAGTTACTTGACCAACCACCAATAATAACACCATAAACACCTAATGAAGAAATTGCTAATAAATATAAAATACCTATATTTAATTCAGTAAAAAACATACCAAATCCTAAAGGTATAATAGTCCAACTTAATAAACTTAAAAAAAAAGCTAAAATAGGAGCAAATATAAATAAAATAACATCAGCATTACTAGGTAAAACAGTTTCTTTTACAAATAATTTAAGACCATCAGCTAATGGTTGTAATAATCCAAAAGTACCTACAACATTAGGTCCTCTTCTTCTCTGAATAGAGGCTAATACTTTACGTTCAACTAAAGTAAAATAAGCCACAGCAATTAGTAAAGGTAATACTAAAATTAAAAATTTTAAAATTGTATAGATCATATTGATTTTGATTGATTTTTTATAATTTTATTAGAATTAATTAATATTTTTGAATATTGTTCTAATATGTTTGTGTAATAATTATTTTTAATTAATGAATTTAAAAAATTAATATTAATTTTTAAATATTTTTTATTAAAACTAAAATTATTTATAATTTTTATTTTTTTTTTTAATAAATAAGGTAAAACATCTTTAATTTTAAAAAAAGATTCAGATTTTGATTGATTTTTTTTTAATAAAAATTTATAAATATTTCTATAAATAATCGAATCTTTACGTTGTTCTGTATTTAAATTTAAAATTTGTTGATTTTTTTGAATAAAACCTTCTAAATTTATATACATTCCATTTTTTTCTAAAAAAGTTAATCCAGGTAAAATTAAATTTGAATTTTGTGCATCTTTAGTAAAATGATGTCCTTGATAAATAATAAAATTATTTTTAGATATTTTTAATTTATTTTGTAAATTAGTATTAAATAAATAATATAATTTTATATTTTTAGATAAATTTTGATATTTTTTAAAATTAATTTCAAAAAAATTTATTAAAGAAGTTTTAGAATTAAAAAAATTAATATTATTTTTAAAAAAAGATAAATTTTTTAATTTTGATAATAAAAAGAAACCATTTTTTTGATTTAAAATATTTTCACCAAAAATTATTAAAGGTTTTTTTGCCTTCTTTAAATCTTTACAAAATGAATGTTTTCCTAATATAATATTTATTAATGTTATTAAAGTTAATCCTAAATGTTTTATAGGGTAAGTAAAATCATTTTTCTTACCAATATAAGCTATTTTAAAGTTACCTTTTTTTAAACGATTTATTAAATGAATATTTAAAATAGAACCTTCTTTACGTATATCACTACCTACTATCAAACAAAGATCTGAATCTTCAATTGATTTTAAAGTATTATTAAATAAAAAATTTGAAGTTAAATCCGAATTAATTTTATTTTGTTGATTTTTTAAAAAAGATTCATATACTATATTAAAAATACCTAATTTATTTAAATTTTTTTTTAACAAAAAAAGTGATTCTAAATCAGTTAAATCACCTATAATACTTTTAATTTTTGAACTATCTGTTGTTATTAATTTTTGATTAATTATATTTAAAGCATCTAACCAAGAAATTTTATGGAAATTATTTTCATTATCTTTTAATAATGGGTATTGTAATCTTTGATATTTTAAACTATCAAAAAAATATCGAGTTTTATTCGATATCCATTCCTTATTAATATTAAAATTAGTTTTAGGTAAAATACGTACAATTTCATTATTAAAAATATCAATTTTAATATTTGAACCTATACTATCTAAAATATCAATACCATCTTTTCTTTTTAATTCCCAAGAACGTGCTTTAAAACTATAAGGTTTTGATGTTAAAGCACCTACAGGACATAAATCAACTAAATTACCTGAAAATTCAGAATTAAAAATTTTTGGATAATAAAAGTTAATTTCTGTTTTATTACCACGACCTGTTGTACCTAGATCATCAATTCCACATATTTCATTAGCAAAACGTACACAACGTGTACAATGAATACAGCGAGTCATAATAGTTTTAATAAAAGGACCACAATATTTATCTTCTACACCACGTTTTTTTAAAAAAAAACGACTACGATCTGAACCAAAAATCATAGTTTGATCTTGTAAATCACATTCAGAAGCTTGATCACATATAGGACAATCTAATGGATGATTTATTAAAAGAAATTCTAACACACTTTCACGAGCTTTTTGTACTAAAGGTGTATCCGTAAATATTTTCATATTTGGCATTAAAGGCATAGCACATGAAGCTACAGGTTTAGGTGAATTTTCAATTTCTACTAAACACATTCTACAATTACCTGCAATTTGTAAATTTTCTTGAAAACAAAATTTAGGAATTTCAACTTTGAAATTATTACAAGCTTGTAATACTGTTAAATTTTTATTAACTTTTAATTTTATATTATTAATGTATATATCAATCATATATATAATGAAAATTAAATAAAATTTGAATATATCTTCACTTAAAAGATATATTTTTTTAAATATATTTAATTTTAAATAAAAATCTATTATTTTAGAAATTATCAAAGAAGGGACTTGAACCCTTAATGCTTTTAAGCTTTACATCCTAAGTGTAACGTGTTTACCAATTTCACCACTTTGATAATAAATAAATACCTACTATTGGACTTGAACCAATAACCTTAAATAGGAACAGATTTTAAATCTATCGTGTTTACCAATTTCACCAAGTAGGCTATACTATTTTTTAAATATATGAAACATAAAATAATAACTTATTTACAATTACATTTATTTGAATTAAAATATAATTTTTTTATAATTTTAATTACCTTTTTTTATCTTTTTTTAATTTCATATTATTTTTCAGATCAATTAATATATTTATTAGTTAATAATTTACTTAATCAAAATATGTTAAAATATTTTATTTTTACAAATATTACTGAAATTTTTATTACTAATATTTTTATAGCAATTTTTATAACAACTTTTTTAACAATTCAATTAAGTATTTTATTAATTTGGTTTTTTTTAATAAAAGGTTTATATAAATTTGAAAATTTTCTTTTTTTAAAATTTTATATCTTATTTATAATTTTTAATTTATTTATAATAAATTTAATTTTTAAAAATATTATTCCACATATTTGGAATTTTTTATTAAATTTAAATTTTTCAAATTTATATCTTTTAACTATTTATTTTGAACCTAAAATTAATAATTATTTTGATTTTATTTTTTTATCTTTTATTTATATATTTATAGTATTTATTTATTTTTTTTTATTATTTTTTTTAATTTTTAATAATATTTTTAAAATTAAAATAATTATTAATTTAAGAAAATTTTTTTATTTTAAAATAATTTTATTAAGTGCATTAATTACACCACCAGATATATTAAATTTTTTATTAATTTATATATTATTTATTTTTATTTTTGAAATTTTTATTTATATTTCAATATATTTAAATAAATATTATATAAATTAAATTATTTTTTTTATAAAATTTAATTTATTTTTATTTAAATTAATATTAGTATCTGTAATTATTTTTGTTTCTTTAAAAATTTTTGAATTTAATTGATAATTTTTCAAATACTTAATAGATGTTATTTTTAAAGAAGATCCATTTGTTAAAATAATTTTATTTTTATAGGTAAAAAATTTTTTATTTTTATTCATATAATATTTAATTTTTGGCTAGATAACATAATGGTAATGTAAAGGACTGCAAATCCTTTAATGACGGTTCAAATCCGTCTCTAGCTTTTTTAGGATAGAGTGGGATTCGAACCCACGGTATTATTACATACTTCAGTTTTCAAGACTGACACCTTAAACCACTCGATCATCTATCCGTATTAAAAACTAACGTCGTTTTTGTTTTTTTAATCTACAACCATTAAAAGGTTTTGTTGTTTTATCTAAAAGATATTTTACTTTAAATTTTTTTTGTTTTAAATTTTTTAAAACATTATATCTACCTAAACCTGTACCATGTAAATAAACTTTTAATTTTTTAATTTTTTTTAATTGAAGATATTTATTAATTTTATAAACAATTAATTGAACATTATATGGTGTATTTTTTTTAAATCTTGTTTTTTTTAATGATTTTGTTGACCACTGTTTTAAAAGATTTCCTTTATAAGTTGTTAAACTAATAATAGTATTTTTTAAACTAGCTGTAATATGTAAATTAGTTAAAATTAAAGGATTTTTTTGTTTTAAATTTTTTTTTATTTTATATTTATTTCTAAAATTATATTTAAATTTAGTTTTATTCATAGAATATTAATTTTTTTTTTTTTTTTGTACCTTAAATGGACGTTTGTTACGTGAAATACGTTTTTGAATAAAAATTTTTTTTAATTTTTTAGACGTTTTAGCATTTGTATGTGTACGTTGTCCTCTAACAGGTAATCCTTGACTTTGTCTAATACCACGATTACTTTTAATTTCAACTAATTCATTTAATCTTTCAGTTTTAGATTTTTTTAAAAGTTGTTCAATTTTTAAATTTTTATTAATATAATTAATAAGTCGATTTACGTGGTTGTTTTTAAGTTTATTAAGGGTGATTTGAGGATTAATTCCTATATTTTTACAAATTTTCTTAGATTGAAATTCATTAATACCATATAAGATAGTTAATGAATATAAAATACTTTTTGAATCTGAAATTGTTTTATTAAAAATATATAACATAATAGATTTTATCTATATACCATATAAAATGATAGAAAAAAAAATAAATCCCATAACACCATCACAACGACAAACATTTTTATTAAAAAAAAATAATTTAACTAAAATTTTTAAAATTAAATCTTTAACAAAAGGTTTTCAACGTGCTAATGGTAAAAATAATCAAGGTAAAATAACCGTAAGACATCGCGGTGGTGGACATAAACGTTTATATAGAATAATTAATTTTAATAGATCTCAAAATATAGAAGGTTATGTTATTAAAATTTTATACGATCCTAATCGTTCTGCTAATATTGCTTATATAAAAAATGATTTTAAATCTTATTTAATTTTAGCACCAGAAGGTTTAAAAATTAATCAATATATAAAAAGTTCACCTCAAGCTGAATTAAAAGTAGGTAATGCTTTACCTTTACAAAATATACCTATTGGTAGTTTAATACATAATATTAGTCTATATCCTAAATCAAGAGGGAAATTAATAAGAAGTGCCGGTACTTCAGCACAGTTAATTCAAAAAATTAATAATAAATATGCTAGAATTCGTTTAAATTCTGGTGAATTAAAATTAATATTATTGACATGTTATGCTACTTTAGGTGTAGTTTCTAATATTAATCATAAAAAAATCAAATTAGGTAAAGCGGGTCGTTCACGTTGGTTAAATCGACGACCTTCTGTACGTGGAGTAGCTAAAAATCCTGTTGATCATCCACACGGTGGCGGTGAAGGTAAAACAAGTGGTGGAAGACCTTCTGTAACACCTAATGGTAAAATAACAAAAGGAAAACCTACACGTAAAAAAAAAAAAAAAAAATTAATTATTCAATAAATTATGTCTAGAAGTAAATATAAAGGCCCTTTTTTTAAAGTTAATTTATTAAAAAAAAAACAATGGATGAAAATAATGAATAAAAATCTTACAATATTACCAGAATATAGTAATAATTCTGTTAGTATTTATAATGGTAAAATTTTTATTAATTTAGAAATAAATGATAAAATGATTGGTTTTAAATTTGGTGAATTTATTAATACACGTAAAAAACATATATATAAAAAAAAAAAATAATTTATGGGTCAAAAAATTATACCAATTAGTTTAAGATTAACAGAAAAAAAAAATTGGAGTTCAAAATGGATTGTTAATAATAATGAATATTCTAATTTATTACATTTTGATTTAGAAATTAAAAAATATTTTAATAATATTTTTAATTATAAAAATTTAAAATTAATAGATATAAATATAGTAAAAACATCAAATAATATTAATATATATGTTTATTTACAAAAAAATGCAAAAAATTATCATAAATTATCTTTTAATAAAATAATAAATAATTTAAATTATTATTATCCTAATAATAATATTAAATTATTTATTAAAAATGTTCAATTTTTTGAATTTTTTAAATTAAGAAAAAATTTAAAAAAAATTTTTAATAAAATAAAAAAAAATATTAAAATTAATAAAAATATTAAAAAAATGATTTATAATTTTAGTTATGCTTTTTATACTAAAAAAATTAATATTATAACTTTTTATATTAAACAGACGTTAGAAAGAAAAAAAACACATAAAAAATATATAAATAATATTGATAATATGCTTCAAGAATTTTTTAAAATATTTTCTAATGTTCTTGGATATCGTTTACAATTTAAAGGTCGTTTAAATAAATCTAAACGTAAAAAAAAAATGGTTTTTCAAAAAGGGAAAATACCTTTAAATACTTTAAAATATGATATTAAGTACCATTTTAATGAATTTAAAACCCCATCAGGTATTTGTAGTATTAAATTATGGGTTTTTTTTAAACCTGTAAATTATAAATTAAAAAAACAAAAAATAAAAACTCAAATTAAAAAAATTTAATTATGTTATTTCCTAAAAAAACTAAATATAAAAAACAATTTAAAGGAAAACTTGTAGGTAAAACAACAAAAAGTAATAATATTATTTATGGTAAATATGCAATTAAAGTTTTAGAAGAAACTCGTTTAACTTCAAGACAAATAGAAGCAACTCGTAGAATAATTATTCGAAAAATGAAAAGATTAGGATTTTTATGGATTAGAATTTTTCCTGATACTCCTGTAACAGCAAAACCTACAGAAAATCGTATGGGTAAAGGTAAAGGTGCTGTTTCTTTTTGGGTAGCTAAAGTTAAAAAAGGTCAAATTTTATATGAAATTAGTGGTATTTCATTAGAAAATGCAAAAAAAGTTTTAAAAGCTGGTTCAAATAAATTACCAGTTAAAACTAAATTTATTTATAAATAAATAAAATAAGGCTTATAGTTTAATTGGTTAGAGCATACCGCTCATAACGGTATAGTTGTAGGTTCAAGTCCTACTAGGCCTAATAAAAAAATTTATTTTTAATGCAAAAATTAAAAAAACAAAAAATTAATAATTTACTAACTTATCAACAATTTTTAAAAAATAATTATTTAAAAAATAAAAAATTTAAATTAAAAAATATTTTATTTGAAAATAAAATTTTATATAATAATTTAAATTTAGAATCTTATGTAATTGAATTTAATAATTATGAAAATCTTTATTTACCTTTTACTTTAATAAAAATAGATGAAATTTCAACAATTGCTATAAAATATGAAAATGTTATTTTATTTAATTATGATTTAACATATAATATATTATATCAATTTAATAAAATAATGTTTCAAAATATTTTAAAAAATAATAATAATTCAATAAAAGGTCGTTTATTGGGTGGAAATCGTAATAATAGAAAAATATTTATTTCTATTTTAGGTTTTATTTTTTCAATGAAACCTCTTAATTTAAATAATGCTTTAAATTATAAAAAAAAAAATTATTTTAATAAATATAATAAAAAAGGTTTTTATAAACAAAAAATTAATTCTACAAGACTAATTAATTGTTATAAATTAAGATATTTAAATTTCCAAATAAATAATATTAATAATTTAAATATTTTAAAAAGATCTAAAAAAGAATTTTCACGATTATCTTATATACAAACTATTATTAAAAAACAAAAAATAAAAAATAATAATTTAAAATAAAAAGTATTCTTTCAAGAAAAATATATGTTGAAGAAGTAAAATTTAAAAATAAAATTATGCCACAATTCGATCAATTTTCATTTTTTAATCAAGTTTCATGGTTTTTATTTTTTTTTTTTAATTTTTATTTTTTTGTTACTTATTTTTTTTTACCTAAAATTTGTTATAATTTAAAATTTAGAAAAAAAAAAATAATTTTTGATAATAAAAAAAAAAATCAAATTAATTTTGAAAAAAATAATATTATATTTTTTTTTAATAATTCTTATAAAACATTTTGTTCTAATTTCGAATTATTTATTATTAAAAAATTATCAATTTATAAAAAAAATCAAGAAATTAAAATAAAAGAAACACCAATTTTAAATACTTTATTAAAACAAAAAATTAATATTTTTTTAAATCAAAAGTTTTTATTATTTAAAAAAATTTTTTTAACAGTTAATTAAAAAATTAATTAACTTAAGTGTATAGCTCAGTTGGTAGAGCACCGGACTTTTAATCCGATGGTCTTGGGTTCAAGTCCCAATACACTTATTGGGGATATATTTCAACTGGTAGAAAGTATGTTTTGCAAATATAAGGTTATCGGTTCGAATCCGATTATCTCCACATTTATTTTTATTATATAATTTTATGCAAAAAAAAATAAAAAAAAATATTAAACAACGTTATTTATTTAAAAATTTTGAAAAAAATAGATTAACATTAAAAATTCTTTCAAAAAATTTAAATATTGAAAAAGATTTAAGATGGAAATTACAACAAAAATGGTTTTTTTTCCACCAAAATTCTTCAATTACTAGAATTAAAAATTTATGTGTTTTAACAGGTCGTTCTAAAAGTATATATCGTTTATTTAAAATTTCTAGAATAAAATTACGTAAATTAGCATCTAAAGGCTTTTTACCAGGTATTTCAAAATACAGTTGGTAATTTATTATTATGATTATAACAGATACTCTTTCAAATTTATTTTCAAAAATTAAAAACGGTTATTTAGCAAAAAAATCAAAAATAGTACAACAAAAATCAAAACAAAGTATAAATATTTTAAATATTTTAGTTAAAGAAGGTTTTATAAAAAGTTACAAAATAAATTCAAAAAATCAATTAGATATTTATTTAAAATATCGTAAAAATAAAGCAGTTATTACTGAAATAAAACGTTTATCCAAACCAGGAAAACGTTTATATATTGCTAATAAAGATTTATATAAAAAAAAAAAAGGATTTTATATTCTTTCAACTTCAATAGGTATTTTAACAGATTTACAAGCTAAAAAGTTAAATGTTGGTGGTGAATTAATTTGTAAAATTTATTAAAAAAAATATGATTAAAATATTAAAAAAAAATAAAATAATAAAAAATAAAAACTTTTTTAAAAGTTCTTTAGGAAATATTCAACTTTTTTTCATAGATAAAACTTTTATTTTTCCAAATAATATAAAAATTTATCATAAAGATAAAATAATTTTTTTTGAAACATCTTTAGGTTTATTATCATTAAAAATGATTAATAATTTATTTTTTTTTATAAAAAAAAATAAATTATTAATCAATATTAATGTAGATAAAAATAAAAAAAGTATTTTAAATTTATATAATAAATTAATTAAAATAAAAATAAAAGGTATTTCTCAAGGTTTTAAAATTAGTTTACTTTTAAAAGGTATTGGTTTTAAATCTTTTATTGAGAATAATAATTTAATTTTAAAATTAGGATTTAGCCATAATATTATAATACCTATTCCCAAAAATATTGAAATTATTAATCAAGGAAATACTTTAATTTTTAGCAGTATAGATTTTATTTTTTTAAGTCAATTTGTACATTATATTAAAAATTTTAAAAAACCTGAACCTTATAAAGGTAAAGGTTTATTATTAAAAAATGAAAAAATTTTACAAAAAGAAGGCAAAAAAAGTAAAAAATAATTAAATATGATACAAAAAAAAAAAAATAATAATAATAATATTTTATTAAATTTATTATTTAAATCAAAAAATATGTATGGAGATTCATTAACTTATACAAATAAAGAAATATTACCTTTTATATATGGTAGTAGATATGATTATACTATAATTAATTTAAAAGATGTTTCATTTTTTTTAAAACGTGTTTTTAAATTAATTAAATATATGATACAAAAAAATGAAAAAATTTTAATAATAGGAAATGCCGGTGAAGTTAAATTTTTATTAAATACGGCTTTTATTAAAAAAAATAAAAATATTATTTTTTTTAATAAAGATTGGATAAATGGTTTAATTACAAATAAAATTATGGATACAACATTTAATAAAGTAATTAATTATTTAATTAAGGAAAATGAAATAAAATTAGTTTTAATTATTAAAAGTTCAATTAAAGATACTTTTTTAAATCAAGAACTTTCTACTTTAAAAATACCAACTATTTCATTAATTAATACAAATCAAACTATAGAAAATATAAATTATCCGATCGTAACAAATTCTAAAAATATTCAATCAATATATACTTTAATGTATTTATTACGTAAAATATTTTAATAAATATTATGAATAAATTAAAACCAAGAAATAAAATATGTTTTCAAAATAATAAAAACATTCATAAAAATTTAAACTTATTAAAATTAAAATCAAAAAAATGGAATTTATTTAAAAAAAAATTAAGATATAGAAAAGAAATAAAACCTGAAAAACGAAAAAAATTTTTTCAAAAAAGATTGTTTGAAAAACAACAATTTAAAAATTTTTATGGTTGTATTCATGAATATCAATTAAAAAATATATTTACAAAATTATTAAAAAAAAATAATAAAATAAATATTTTTAAAAAATTTGTTATATTATTAGAAAGTCGTTTAGATATTAATCTTGTTAGATTAAAATTAGTAAAAACAATATTTCAAGCAAAACAATTAATTAATCATAAAAAAATTAAAGTTAATAATAAAATTATAAATAAACCTAATTTTATTTTAAAAAAAGGAGATATTATTTATATTATTAAATAAATTTAAATATGCAAAAAAATTATAAAAAAAAAAATAAATTTAATAAACAATATTTTAATCAAAAAAAAAATAAATATCCTTATTTTTATAAAAAAAAAAATAAAAATTCTTATAAAAATAGTATTTATTACCTTTTAGGTGAAAAAAAACCTTTAAAACCTTTAACAACTTCATATTTACATAGAAATAAAAAAATAAAAACAGGTATTTTTTTTAAAGAACCAACTTTTAAAACTATTTTATATCCTTTTTATTTAAATTTAAAATTAGTTAATGAATATTTAAAAAAAAAATAAAAATTTAAACCATTTAAATGGTTTAAGTATTAATAATAAAAGCATTAAGTGGATGCCTTGGCATTAATTTAATTTTTAGGACGTAAAAAATGCGAAAAGCTGTATTAAATATTATATTATTTTGAAATACAGATTTCCTAAAGAAAACTATTTCTTTGTGAAATTTTAAAAAACAGTGAATTGAAATATCTAAGTAACTGTTAAAAAAATCAAACGAGATTCCGTTAGTAATGACGAATGAAAATGGAAATTAGGTTTATAAAAATAAAACTAATTATTTGAAAAATTTTGAAAAATTTACTTAAAAGGGTGAAAGTCCCGTAAAATAATTAATATTTTTATTATAGTAAGAAGAGGTATGTGTAATCTTTTTTGAATATTGGGGGACCACCCTCAAAACCTTTTAAAAATTAATGATCGATAGTGAACAAGTACTGTAAAGGAAAGGTGAAAAAGAACTTTTGAGTTTGAAATAATTCTGAAACTTAATGTTAATAATCAATTGAAACTTTTTTAAAAAGTAACAATGTACCTTTTGCATAATGGGCCAGCAAGTTTATTTTTATAGCAAGCTTAATTTTATAAAATAGGCGTAGATAAATCAAGTTTTAAAAAGCTTTTTAGTTATATAAATAAGACCCGAAACTGAGTGATCTAACCATGAACAGATTGAAAAATAGGTAAAACTATTTGAAGGATCGAACTCACATATGTGGCAAAATATGGAGATGATTTGTGGTTAGGAGTGAAAGGCTAATCAAACTCAGAGATAGCTGGTTTTCCGCGAAATCTATTGAAGTAGAGCATTTAAAATCTTTTTTTGGGGTAGAGCACTCATTGAGCTAGGGGGCGTAAAAACTTACTGAATTCTTGGAAACTCCGAATACAAAAAAATGAAATTTAAATAGACAGACATTAGGCGCTAAGGTCTTTTGTCAAGAGGGAAACAGCCCAGATTGATCGCTAAGGTCTCTAAATAATATTCTAAGTGAAAAAGGAAGTGAAAAAATGATTACAACCAGTAGGTAGGCTTGGAAGCAGCCATCCTTTAAAGAAAGCGTAATAGCTCATTGGTCTAGTTTTTTTGCGCCTAAAATGTATCGAGACTTAAGAAATTTACCGAAGCGGCAAGTTTTATTTATTTAATAAAACGGTAGCGGAACATTCTGTATGTTAATAAAGATATATTGTGAAATATATTGAAGATATCAGAAAAGAAAATGCTGGCATTAGTAACAAAAAATAACGAATATGAATCGTTATCACCGTAAATCCAAGGGTTTCTATGTTAAAATGTATTGCATAGAGTGAAACGGCCCCTAAGAAAGATTTGACGAAAGCAAATTTTGATGGGATAATTTTTAAATTAAATTTTTTTAAAAAAGTGACAAAAATTTTTAATTTTTCAGGAAACAGCTTTTTTAATTATAAACCGTACCCTAAACCGACACAGGTGGATAGGTCGAGTAGACTAAGGTGAATGAGAGAACTATATTGAAGGAACTCGGCAAAATGACTTTGTAACTTCGGGATAAAAAGTACCTAATTATTTTTAATAATTAGGTGTCACAAAATAGGGGGTTGCGACTGTTTAATAAAAACTTAGGACTCTGCTAAATGGTAACATGATGTATAGGGTCTGACACCTGCCCGGTGCTGGAAGATTAAAAGGAGATGTTTACGCATTAAATGGAAGTCCCAGTAAACGGCGGCCGTAACTCTGACGGTCCTAAGGTAGCGAAATTCCTTGTCGGGTAAGTTCCGACCTGCATGAATGGTGTAACGACATCCCCGCTGTCTCCAATATAGACTCAGTGAATTTGAATTATCCGTGAAGATGCGGATTTTCTATAGTTAGACGGAAAGACCCCGTGAACCTTTACTACATCTTTATATTGTTATTTTATTTAATATGTGTAGTATAAGTGGTAATTGTTTAGATCTTTACGCTAGTAAATTGTTTAGATATTTTTGAAATACCACTCTTATTAAAATAAATAACTAATATTTTTTAAATAGACAGTGTATGGTTGGTAGTTTGACTGGGGCGGTCACCTCCTAAAGAGTAACGGAGGTGTACAAAGGTAAGCTCAAATTGGATAATAGTATCAATTGTAGAGCATAATGGTAAAAGCTTGCTTGACTGTAAGATAGACATATCAAACAGGGACGAAAGTCGGTCATAGTGATCCGATAATTCTTTGTGGAAAGATTATCGCTCAACGGATAAAAGGTACTCCGGGGATAACAGGCTGATGACTCCTAAGAGCTCCTATCGACGGAGTCGTTTGGCACCTCGATGTCGACTCATCACATCCTGGAGCTGAAGAAGGTTCCAAGGGTTCGGCTGTTCGCCGATTAAAGTGGTACGTGAGTTGGGTTTAGAACGTCGTGAGACAGTTTGGTTCCTATCTTCTATAGATAATTTGAAAAATGAAAGAATCTAACTCTAGTACGAGAGGACCGAGAAGGGTAAATCTCTGGTGTATCGGTTGTTGAAAAGCATCGCCGAGTAGCTAAATTTATTTTGGATAATTACTGAAAGCATCTAAGTAAGAAACCATTCTTAAAAATTTTTCATATAAAAACTGTAAAAGATGATTACATTGATAGGTTTTAAGTGTAAATATTGTAAAATATGTAGCTTAAAAATACTAAAAGTTTTATATTTTAAAATATAAATATTTCTTTGTAGCTCAACGGTAGAGCAAATGGCTGTTAACCATTAGGTTGTAGGTTCAAATCCTATCAAAGAAGTTTTATATTTTAGGTCGAATAGCCAAGTCAGGTTTAAGGCAGTAGTTTGCTAAACTATCAGTTAATTTATTAACTCGTGGGTTCAAATCCCACTTCGACTTATTTTATTAATATTAAAATAGGATAGGATGATGTAGTTTAATGGTAGAGCGTGGGAATCATAATCCTAATGTTGTAGGTTCAAATCCTACCATCATTATTCTTTATTAAATAATAATATATTATTATAAACGGAAGGTAGCATAGTCTGGCTAATGCATCTGTTTTGGGAACAGAAGATCAAAGGTTCAAATCCTTTTCTTCCGAAAATAGATAATAAGATGAGATAGAGTAATAGGTTAACTTATCAGGCTCATAATCTGAAGATGTAGGTTCAAGTCCTACTCTCATCATTTTAATTATTATAAAATCTATGATTCAAATTCAAACTAAATTAAAAGTAAATGATAATAGTGGTATTAAAATTGGACAATGTATAAAAATTTATAAAAAAAAAGTTGGTAAAATTGGTGATACAATTTTAATTTCTTCAAAAAAATTACGTTTAAATAAAAAAAAAAAAATTAAAATAGTTAAAGGTGATTTATTTAAAGCTTTAATTATTCATACAAAATATCAAAAAAAAAGTACAATAGGTAATTTAGTAAAATTTGATAAAAATTGTATAATTATCTTAAATAATCAAAATAAACCTTTAGGTACACGAATATTTGGTCCAATTACTTCCGAATTTAGAAAACAAAAAAATTTTAAAATATTATCATTAGCTTCAAATATTTTATAAAAATTTATGGAAAAAAATTTACAAAATCACTATCAAAATATTACTATATACGATCTTTTAACAAAATTAAATTTTAAAAATATATTTGAAATTCCTAAAATTACTAAAATTTGTTTAAATATTGGTTTTAAGGATGCAAATATTGAAAAAAAAAAATTAATAAATATAATTTTACTTTTAAAATTAATAATAAATCAAAAACCTATTGTAACTAAATCAAAAAAAAATAATATTTTTTTAAAAATCAAAAAAAATTCAATTATAGGTTGTAAAATAACTCTAAGAAAAAAAAAAATTTTTAATTTTTTAGAAAAATTTTTAATTTTTGTTTTACAAAACATTAATAAAATAAATTTTAATTTTAATAATAAAAATATTTTAAATTTTCAAATTCAAAATATTTTAGATTTTTTTGAATTAAAAACGGAATTTTTAAAATTTAAAAATATTCCACCAATTGATATATCCATTCATACAAATGCTAAAAATTCTAATGAATTATTTTTATTATTAAATTCTATTTTTATTATTAAAAAATAATTTATTGCAAAAATAGCTCAATGGTAGAGTATAACCTTGCCAAGGTTAATGTTGAGGGTTCGAATCCCTTTTTTTGCTTATAATATTAAATTAAAAAATGGACCCAAAGGCAGTATTTGGTATTTCCATATCTTAAATTAATAGGGAATAATACTAGAATTGACATTTATTTGTGATTATAGATTAATTGGTAAATCCTTTATCTTCCAAGTAAATATTGTGGGTTCGAGTCCCACTAATCACAATTAATTTTAATATAGGAGAAATGGCTGAGTGGTTAAAAGCGGCAGACTGTAAATTTGTTGAAGTAATTTCTACGTAGGTTCAAATCCTACTTTCTCCAATTTCAGTATATATATTTAAAATAATTAATATAATACATTTAAAAATGAAAAATTTTATATTCTTTAAGATAATATAAAATAAAAATTAATATAAGAATGTTATATTATTAAATTTTTAAATATTTGTTATTTTAAAAATTAATATTAAATAATTAATATAAAATCTAAATAGAGTTTGATCCTGGCTCAGAATAAATGCTATCGGTATGCTTAACACATGCAAGTCGAATGTTTTTAAAACATGGCGAACGGGTGAGTAACACGTGAATAATCTACCTTTTAATTCAGAATAATTATTTTTATAAAAATACTGAATAAATTAATTAAAGTTTTTATAACGTTAAAAGATGAGTTTGCGCAAGATTATGGTAGTTGGTAGTTTAATAGACTACCAAGCCTATTATCTTTAGCTGGTTTGAAAGAATGATCAGCCACATTGGGACTGAGACACGGCCCAAACTTTTTTAAAGGCAGCAGTGGGGAATTTTGGACAATGAGCGCAAGCTTGATCCAGCAATACCGAGTGAGTGATGAAGGCTAATTAGGTTGTAAAGCTCTTTCATTAAGGAGGAAAATGACAGTACTTAAAAAAGAAGTTCCGGCTAATACCCGTGCCAGCAGCCGCGGTAATACGGGAGGAGCGAGCATTATTCGGAATGATTAGGCGTAAAGGGTTTGTAGGTGGTTTTTTAAGTTGAAAGAAACAAATTAAAGCTCAACTTTATACATTTTTTCAAAACTAATAAACTTGAGTATAAATAGAGGATAATGGAATTTCTATTGGAGTGATAAAATACGTTGATAATAGAAGGAAGACCTATGGCGAAGGCAATTATCTGGGTATATACTGACACTGAGAAACGAAAGCTTGGGTAGTGAACGGGATTAGAGACCCCGGTAGTCCATGCTGTAAACGATGAGTGCTAATATTTAGAATATTTAGATATAACAGCTAACGCGTTAAGCACTCCGCCTGAAAAGTATAATCGCAAGATTGAAATTCAAAGGAATTGACGGGAGTCTACACAAGCGGTGGAGCATGTGGTTTAATTCGATAATACGCGCAGAACCTTACCAACTCTTGCTAATTTTTATATAAAAGTTTATATAAAAAACAGGCGTTGCATGGCTGTCGTCAGCTCGTGTTGTGAAATGTTTGGTTAAATCCCTTAACGAGCGCAACCCCTATTGTTAGTTACTAATTTATTATAAAAACAATAAAAGTACTCTAACAAAAAGATTAATGATAGGTTAATGGAAGGTGGGGATGACGTCAAGTCTTCATGGCCCTTATGAGTTGGGCTACACACGTGCTACAATGATAACTACAATGAGAGGCAATAATGATAAAAGTTGGAGCAAATCTTTAAAAATTATCTTAGTTCGGATTAAGGGCTGAAACTCGCCCTTATGAAGTTGGAATCGCTAGTAATCGCAGAACAGCATGCTGCGGTGAATATGTTACTGGACTTTGTACACACCGCCCGTCACATCAGGGAAGTTAATTATTTTTAAAATAATTCTTAATTATTTTATATAATTAAATAATTATTTAATTATAATAATTTATAATTTATATGCAATAAATTAAAATTCCTAAAAAGTAATTAGTAACTTTGATGAAGTCGTAACAAGGTAGTCGTAGGGGAACCTGTGTCTGGAAGAGATCTTTAAAACATTCTTAAATTAAAGGAAAATAGTTTAATTGGTAAAATCATAGTCTCCAAAATTATTGTTATGGGTTCAAGTCCCATTTTTCCTGTTTTATTTTTAATAAAATAATATAAATCAAAAAAATTTTATAAAATCTGAAATTAATTAAATTCAAGTTATAAAAATAAAATTTTATTTAAAATACTTTTTAACAAAAGGGAATTTAAATTTAGATTTATATTATTTATTTTTAAATTTTAAAAATTCAATTCTGTATATATTATTTAATATGAAAAATAGGTTTTTTAAGGTTATTACTTTAAATACTTTTACAAAAATAATATAATTTAATAGAAAATATTTATACGGAATAATATATCAAAAAAATTTAAGGATTCTATTTATATTTCAAAATAATAATTTTTATAAAAACAACATATTCTTAAAAAATTTAAATATAAATATATTTTATATTTATATTTTTTAAAATTATATATTATTTAAGAAAAATAATAATTTAATTATTTTATTTTTCTTAAATATAAATAAAATTATTTATATTTATTTTTGAATTTTTAAATTCAAAAAAGCTAATTAATTTTGAATATATTAAAAAATAAGGAGAAAAATTCTTAACAATATTATGACAATAACAAAATATATAAACAATCAATTTACTTTTTTAGATATGGCAGAACCTTGGCAATTAGGTTTTCAAGATCCAGCAACCCCTGTAATGGAGGGTATTATAAATTTTCATCATGATTTAATGTTTTTTTTAATTATGATTGTTGTATTTGTATGTTGGATGTTATTTAGAGTTATTACTCTTTTTGATGAAAAAAAAAATAAAATCCCAGCAACTGTTGTACATGGTGCAACTATTGAAATTATTTGGACTTCTATTCCAGCTTTAATTTTATTAACTGTTGCAGTTCCATCTTTTGCATTATTATATTCAATGGATGAAGTAATTGATCCTATTATTACTTTAAAAGTAATAGGTAGTCAATGGTACTGGAGTTATGAATATTCAGATAATTTAGAATTTTCTGATGAACCTTTAATTTTTGATAGTTATATGGTACAAGAAGATGATTTAGCTATAGGTCAATTTAGACTTTTAGAAGTAGATAATCGTGTAGTAGTTCCAACTAATAGTCATATTAGAGTATTAATTACTGCTTCAGATGTTTTACATTCTTGGGCTATACCTTCATTAGGTATAAAATTAGATGCATGTCCTGGCCGTTTAAATCAAACTTCAATGTTTATTAAAAGAGAAGGTGTTTTTTATGGGCAATGTAGTGAAATTTGTGGAGTAAATCATGGATTTATGCCTATTGTTGTTGAAGCTGTTTCATTAGAAGATTATTTAACTTGGTTAAAAAATAAAATCAATTTTGATTTTAATATATAATTAAAAATTTTTATGATATTTAAAATTATTGGTATTATTTTTTTAATCTTATTATTATTTACGGATCTAAAACAAATAATAAATAAAATTAAACAATTTTTTAATAAATAAAGAGATACTTTATTATCTTAAATAATAAAAAACTGAAAAAACCAACGCTTTTTTTAGTTAAAAAAAAATATATAATTTTGCTTTTAAAAAAAAATATATATATAAATAA